GTATTCCTGAATAATCTCATTTTTCAATTATTCAACCATTTCATTTTACCAAGTTCAATGTTAGTCAGATTAGTCAACATTTATATGTTTCGATGCAACAACAAGATGTTATTTGTAACAAGTAGTTTTGTTGGTTGGTTAATTGGTCACATTTTATTCATGAAATGGGTTGGGTTCGTATTAGTCTGGATACAGCAAAAAAATTCTATTAGATCTAATGTACTTATTCGATCTAATAAGTACCTTGTGTCAGAATTGAGAAATTCTATGGCTCGAATCTTGAGTATTCTCTTATTTATTACCTGTGTCTACTATTTAGGCAGAATACCGTCACCCCTTTTTACTAAGAAACTGAAAGAAACCTCAGAAAGGGAAGAAAGGGGGGAAAGTGAGGAAGAAACAGATGTAGAAATAGAAACAACTTCTGAAACCAAAGGGACTAAACAGGAACAAGAGGAATCCACCGAAGAAGATCCTTCTTTTTACCTTTTGTCGGAAGAAAAGGACAAAATCAAAATCGATGAAACGAAAGAGAAAAAAGTGAATGGGAATGGAAAAAAAAAAAAAAAGGATGAATCCCACTTTCAATTGAAAGAGACATGCTCTAAAAATAAACAAGTTTATGATATTTTTTATCTAGATGAGAATAAAGAAAACCCAACGTTCGAAATATTTCAAGATAAAAATATCTTTTGGTTTGAAAAACCTATTGTAACTATACTTTTTGACTATAAACGATGGAATCGACCATTTCGATATATAAAAAACAACGGAAGAGACAAGGCTGTAAGAAATGAAATGTCACAATTTTTTTTTTATACATGCCTAAGTGATGGAAAAGAAAAAATGCCTTTTACATACCTGCCGAGTTTGTCCGTTTTTTTCGATCTGATAGAAAAAAAGATGCCTATATTCACAACAGAAAAAATGACCTCTCCAGAATTATATAACCGTTGGGGTTATATGAATGAACAAAAAAAGAACAAACTAAATAATGAATTTATAAATAGAGTAGAAACTCTAGATTTCCATTTTTTAGCTTTTACTTTACTCGAAAAAAGAACTAGATTGTGTAAAAATACAAAAGAATACTTACCTAAAATTTATGATCCTTTATTGAATGGTCCCTCACGAGGAAGGATCCAAAAGTTGTTTTTATTCCCACTCAGAAATGAAACTTCCAGAAAGAAGTATATAGATCCACCCTGGATAAGGATAAATAGAATTCACGGTCTTCTTTTTACTACTAATTATCGAGAATTTGACCAAAAACAAAGAATAGATACATTTGATAGAAAAGCATTTTCAATCGAAATTATGTATTTATTGAATTTAATGAGTAAATTTACTGAAAAAACACAAACAGTATTAAGTTTAAATTTTAAAGAACTTTCTTCATTTTCAAACCACGAACAAATAGGAGAGGATCGAAGAAAAATTTTAAAATTTTTCTTCGATACAGTTTTAGCTGATCCAAAAGATATAATAATAAAAAAAAAAAAAATTGGAATAAATGAAATAAGTAAAAAAGTTCCTCGATGGTCATACAAATTAATTAACGAGTTGGAACAACAAGAAAGAGAACATGAAGAAATTGCGGTAAAGGATTATGAAATTCGTTCAAGAAAATCCAAACGTATAATAATTTTTACAGATAACAGGGATACGTACAATAATACGAAAGATACTATTAACCCTAATGCTAATCATGGGGACAATAATCCTAATGCTAAGTCAGTAGAAAGAGAAATAGCTTTAATACGTTATTCACAACAACCAGACTTTCGTCGTCACATAATAAAAGGCTCCATGCGCCCTCAAAGACGTAAAACAATTACTTGGGAACTCTTTCAACCAAATATACATTCCCCTCTTTTTTTGGACCGACTAGACAAACCCCTTTTGTTTTCTTTTGATATCTCGCAGATGATGAAAATAATGTTTATCAATTTGATATGTAAAAACAGAGAATTTGTGATTTCAGATTATACTGAAGAAAGGACACATTATACTGAAGAAAGGACACAAGAAAGTGAAAAAAAAGAGAAAGACAAAAGGGAGGAAAAAGCACGGGTAGAAATAGCAGAAGCCTGGGATAGCATTCTATTTGCTCACGTAATAAGAGGCTCTTTGCTAGTAATCCAATCCATTCTTAGAAAATATATTATCTTACCTTTATTGATAATAGCTAAAAATATCATTCGTATACTATTATTTCAATTTCCAGAATGGTCTAAGGATTTAAAAGATTGGAATAAGGAAATGCACGTTAAATGCACCTATAATGGAGTTCAATTATCCGAAAAAGAATTTCCGAAAAACTGGTTAACAGAGGGTATTCAGATAAAAATCCTATTCCCTTTTCGACTGAAACCTTGGCACAGAACTAAGCTACAATGCCCTCAAAAGGGCCCAATGAAAGAGAAGAAAGGAAAAAAAAAAAATTTTTGCTTTTTAACAGTTTTTGGGATGGAAACTGAATTTCCTTTTGGTTCTACCAAAAGAAGAAGTTCTCTTTTTGATTTTAAACCCATTTGTAAAAAACTCGAAGAAAAGGTTAGAAAGTTTACAAAAAAGTGTTTTCTAGTTATAAGTATTTTAAAAAAAAGAACAAAGTTTTCTCTAACTTTAACAAAATCAAAAGAAAGGAAAAAAAGAGTTATCAAAAAAAGTCCATTTTTCTTTTTAAAAGAACAAATAAAAGAACTAATCACTATTCTATTAGTATTTATCGGATTAGATGAATTGAATGAAACTAAAAAAGATTTTATAACCAATAAAAGGACGATTCATGAATCGGCGATTCAAATTATACCTATGGGTTGGACAAATTCTTCACTGGCCGAAACAAGAATGCAAGATTTGACTAATAAAAAAAGGACAATCATAAATCAAATACAAAAGAAAAAAAAAAAAGAGAAGAAAGTAATCTCAAAGAAAAAAAGGAGTCCTAACAAAATAACTTATGGTACGAAAAGATTCGGATCATTAAAAAAGATACTAAAAAGAATAAATGCTCGAGTAGTCCGTAAATTCTATTATTTGAGAAAAATTTTTATTGAGAAAATATACATAGATATCTTTCTATCTATCATTCAAATTCCAAAAATCAATGCAGAACTTTTTCTTGAATCAGCTAGAAACCTTATTGACAAATACATCTATAATAATGACGAAAATCAAGAAAAAGCTGATATTGATAAAGTAAATCAAAATACAATTCACTTTATTTCGAATATAAAAAAGTCACTTACTAATATTAGTAATAAGAAAACAAGGGTTTTTCGTGACTTATCCTCTTTGTCACAAGCATATGTATTTTACAAATTATCACAAACACAATTTCTTAACTTATATAAGCTTAACTTATATAAGCTAAGATCCGCTCTTCAATATCATGATCATGAAACAACTATTTTTCTTAAGAATAAAATTAAAAATAAAATAAAGGATTATTTTGAAGTACAAGGAATATTTCATTCCCAATTAAGACATAAAAAAACGATTACTTCCACCATGAATCAATGGAAAAACTGGTTAAAAGCTGGTCATTATCAACACGATTTATCTCCGATAAGATGGTCTAGATTAGTACCCCAAAAATGGCGAAATATTGTTAATCAAGGATGTATAGCTGAAAATAAAGATTTAAAAAAAAGCGATTCATATGAAAAAGACCGATTAATTCAGTACAAAAAAAAAAAGAATTTTGAAGCGGAGTCATTACTAAATCAAAAAAATAATTTTAAAAAACACTATAGATATGATCTTTTAGCATATAAATCTATTAATTATGAAGATCCGAAGGACTCCTATTTTTTTAGATTCTTATTAAAGGAAAAAAAGAACCAAGGGATTTTTTTTTTGTATAATTACAAGACATATAACCGCAAATTTGTTCATCTGACAGGAAATGTTCCTATGAATAACTATCTGGGAGAAGATGAGATTGTGGATATAGAGAAAAACCCGGTTAGAAAATATTTTGATTGGAGAATTCTCCGTTTTTGTCTTAGAAACAAGATGGATATTGAATTCTGGATTGATACCGGAACTAAAAGGAATAAAAAGACGAAGACTATGTCTAATAATTATCAAATAATTGATAAAATTGATAAGAAAAGTCTTTTTTATCTCATGCTTCATCAAGATGAAGAAATCAATCCATCCCCCCCAAAAAACCTTTTTGATTGGATGGAAATGAATGAAAGAATATTAAGTCATTCCATATTGAATTTGGAACTTTGGTTCTTCCCAAAAATTTTGATACTTTACAATGCATATAATAAAACCCACGGAGCCGTACCAATCAAATTACTTCTTTTTAATTTGAATAAAAATGAAAATGTTTTTGAAAAAAAAAAAGTAAATAAAAAGAAAAAAAGAGATACTTTTATATTATCATTCTCGAATGAAAAAAAAACTATTGAAGTCAAGAATAAAAATGAAGAAGAAAAAGAATATGAGAGACAAGTGGATCTTGGATCAGTTCGCTTAAACCAAGAAAAAGGTCTTGAAGAATCTTTTGCGGGATCAGACACAAAAAAGAAAAAAAAATACAAAAGTTCTACGGAAGCGGAGCTTGATTTCCTCCTAAAAAGGTATTTCTGTTTTCAATTACGATGGAATGCTTCTGTAAATCAAAGAGTACTAAATAATATCAAAGTATTTTGTCTCCTGCTTAGACTGATAAATCCAAACGAAATTGCTATATCTTCTATTCAAAGGAGAGAAATGAGTCTCGATATTCTACTAATTCAGAACAATTTGAGCCTTACAGAATTTCTTAAAAAAGGAATATTGATTATCGAACCAGTTCGTCTGGCTGTAAAAAATGTCGGACAGTTTCTTATGTACCAAACCATAAATATTTCATTGGGTCATAAGAGTAAGCATAAAATGAATCCAAGACACCAAGAAAAGGGCTGTGTTGATAAGACGAATTTGGATGAGTCCATTGCAAAACAGAAAAGGAACACTGGAAATAAAAAACAAAATCTTGATGATTTGTTTGTTCCTGAAAATACTTTTTTATCTCAACGTCGTAGAGAATTCGGAATTCTAATTTCTTTTAATTCGAAGAATAGCCAAGGTATTTATCAGATAAATACAGAATTTTGCAATGGAAATAACATTAAAACCTGCGGTAACGTTTCGAATAAAAACAAGGATCTTTATAGAGATCAAAAAAAAAAAAAAAAGAAACTAATTCAATTCAAACTCGTTTTTTGGCCCAATTATCGATTAGAAGATTTAGCTTGTATGAATCGCTATTGGTTTGATACCAATAATGGAAGTCGTTTCAATATGGTAAGAATACATATGTATCCACGATTAAAAACCCTTTAACGATACGTTTTTCATATATTCCATAACATATTTTAGTTGATACATGAAAACAAAAAGATGCACACATGCATTGTTTTTCATTCTATTCATATCATTAATTTATTAATTTATTAATTTAATGACATATCAATTAGATCTAAAAAGGAATCAACAGAATCTTATGATTCGAATCTTAGGCATAAATTTTTTCTTTTTTCTAAGTGTAGAAATAGATTATCTGTTTGGATCCCTATGCCCATAAAAACAATTGGATAAAATTATAAATTCATAAGGAAATGAAGATTGTCGGGTATACAAAATGAAAAAGGAATCAGCATTATTATTACTGATCAATAAAAATATATATATATTTTTTTTAATATTAAAAATATTTAAATTTAAGTAGGGGAGAAGATTTCATTTTATGGTCAAAAATGCATTCATCTCGGTTATTTCACAAGACGAAAAAGAAAAAAACAAAAACAAGGGATCCGTTGAATTTCAAGTATTCAGTTTTACTAATAAGATCCGAAGAATTACTTCACATTTGGAATTGCATAGAAAAGACTATTTATCTCAGAGAGGCCTCCGGAAAATTATAGGAAAACGCCAACGGCTGCTGGCTTATTTGTCAAAGAAAAATGAAGTACATTATAAACAATTAATTAGTCAGTTGGATATTCGGGAACCAAAAACGCGTTAATTTGAAAAGTCATTTTTGAATTATTTGATTTTTTATTATTAGATCTTGCATTTTTATGAGCTTCTTTTCGTTTTCAGTAAGGTATGTAAGAATGAATTGAGGAAAAACCTATGAATGTATCATCTCCAAGACAAGACCTCATGATAGTCAATATGGGCCCGCACCATCCATCAATGCATGGTGTTCTTCGACTCATCGTTACTCTAGATGGTGAAGATGTTATTGACTGTGAACCAATATTAGGTTATTTACACAGAGGGATGGAAAAAATTGCGGAAAACCGAACAATTATACAATATCTTCCCTATGTAACACGTTGGGATTATTTAGCTACGATGTTCACAGAAGCAATAACTGTAAATGGACCAGAACGGCTGGGAAATATTCAAATACCCAAAAGAGCTAGCCATATCAGAGTAATTATGTTGGAGTTGAGTCGTATAGCTTCTCATCTGTTATGGCTTGGGCCTTTTATGGCAGATATTGGTGCGCAAACCCCTTTCTTCTATATTTTCAGAGAAAGGGAATTAGTATATGATCTATTCGAAGCTGCCACTGGGATGAGAATGATGCATAATTTTTTTCGTATCGGAGGAGTAGTGGCCGATCTACCTCATGGCTGGATAGATAAATGTTTGGATTTCTGCGATTATTTTTTAACAGGGGCTGCTGAATATCAAAACCTTATTACGCGAAATCCTATTTTTTTAGAACGAGTTGAAGGAGTAGGTATTATTAGTGCAGAGGAAGCAATAAATTGGGGTTTATCGGGACCAATGCTACGAGCTTCTGGAATACAGTGGGATCTTCGCAAAGTTGATCATTATGAATGTTACAACGAATTTGATTGGGAAGTCCCGTGGCAAAAAGAAGGCGATTCATTAGCTCGTTATTTAGTCCGAATCAGTGAAATGAAGGAATCCATAAAAATTATTCAACAGGCTCTGGAAAGAATTCCGGGGGGGCCCTATGAGAATTTAGAAACTCGATGTTTTGATAGAGAGAGGGATCCAAACTGGAATGATTTTGAATATCGATTCATTAGTAAAAAAACCTCTCCTACTTTTGAATTGCCGAAACAAGAACTTTATGTGAGAGTCGAAGCACCAAAGGGAGAATTGGGAATTTTTATGATAGGGGACCAGAGTGGTTTTCCTTGGAGATGGAAAATTCGTCCACCGGGGTTTATTAATTTGCAAATTCTTCCTCAGTTAGTTAAAAGAATGAAATTGGCTGATATTATGACGATACTAGGTAGCATCGATATCATTATGGGGGAAGTTGATCGTTGAAATGATACTTGATACACCAAAAATACAAGATATTCATTCTTTTTCCGGATTAGAATCCTTAAAAGAGATATATAACATTATATGGATGCTTGTTCCTATTTTGACTCTTGTATTGGGAATAACAATAGGGGTACTAGTAATTGTGTGGTTAGAAAGAGAAATAGCCGCAGGAGTACAACAACGTATTGGACCCGAATATGCTGGTCCTTTAGGAGTTCTTCAAGCTCTAGCAGATGGGATAAAACTACTTTTTAAAGAGAATCTTCTTCCATCTCGGGGAGATACTCGTTTATTCAGCGTTGGCCCATCCATAGCAGTCATATCAATTCTACTAAGCTATTCAGTAATTCCTTTTGGCTATCACCTAGTTTTAGCGGATCTAAAGATTGGTGTTTTTTTATGGATTGCCATTTCAAGTATTGCTCCCATCGGACTTCTTATGTCAGGATATGGATCAAATAATAAGTATTCTTTTTTAGGTGGTCTACGAGCCGCTGCTCAATCGATTAGTTATGAAATACCATTAACTCTATGCGTGTTATCAATATCTCTACGTGCGAGTCGTTGAAACATAAACTTTTCTCTACGCCCTTATTTCTAAGAAACTATGAAAGACTAGGCGAAATGAATTAAATGGATATATTTTTTTTATATTTATCATTAAAATTAAAGTGTATGATCTAAATCGGATAGTTATATGAGTGAAAGAAAACAGCTTCTAAATTCGCAGTAAAAAGAATCAGTCTTATTTCCTAGGTATAATAGTAAGAGGAAAGCGGAAAAAAAAAAAAAGAAGAATATAATTTTTACCCCAAGATTGGTTGATTAGTCATCCTGGCTTGAAGCGGGGTTCAAATGATCAACCGTATTGACGTTTTACTATCGTTGGCATGTATTACCAGACATGTATTGCCATAACGATAACGGGGGATTGCGCAAAAATGAGTGGATTGGTTAGAAACACCAAGATAGGCAACGGATTAGTAATGGAGATTATGTAAATTATCCCAAAGCACATTTTTGCCTAAAAAAATAATATAAATAATATAAAAAGAATAATAATTGGGGCTTTAAATTCGTAGAAATGATCAAGTAGTACTCCCCACAATTCCGATCCAGAGTATGCTCCTATCCACCGATTATAAAAATAACTATCAGATACGAAATAACCCTTTACCTTTTTTAAGTCCATTTTTTCTAAGAAAAGAAAGAAGAATAGGAACAAAAAAAACGAACTCTAACAATAGAAAAAAGAAAATCACAATAGAATAAAAAATGATCCTTTTTATTCTTTCTTTATCATAGAGATAAAATTTATACCATAATTTATAAATTAATGGTATGTATAATTCTTTTTCGGAATCGAAAACAAGGTTGGGTTGAAAGATCTACTAATATTTCTACACACCCACAAGGAGTATTTGATTGAAATACGGAAGTTATTACTCAATAAGGAAAAACTGAAATTCTTAAAGGATGAGATCAATTCAGAAGTACTTTATCTTTATTTATTGTTATAACAATAACAGACAGAATTCCATTGGTCTAATTAGAGGACATTGCGATCCTACCTATTCTACAAACTAACCTATCCGACAAACGTATCAAAATAAATAAAATATGATTTGGTCCTTAGATTTATTTATGACCCTCGAGGAGCCATATGAGGTGAAAATCTCATGTATGGTTCTGGAATAGCGGCGGGAACAGTTATGTTCTCATCGACTATAATTATCTAATAGTTTAAGTACAGTTGATATAGTTGAGGCACAGTCAAAATATGGTCTTTGGGGGTGGAATTTGTGGCGGCAACCTATAGGGTTTATTGTTTTTCTAATTTCTTCTCTAGCAGAATGCGAGAGATTGCCTTTTGATTTACCAGAAGCGGAAGAAGAATTAGTAGCCGGTTATCAAACCGAATATTCGGGTATCAAATTTGGTTTATTTTATGTTACTTCCTATCTAAACCTATTAGTTTCGTCATTATTTGTAACAGTTCTTTACTTGGGCGGTTGGAATATTTCTATTCCGTACATTTTTGTTCCTGAGCTTTTTGAACTAAATAAAGTGAGTGGCGTTTTTGGAACAACAACGGGTATCTTTATTATATTGGCTAAAACTTATTTGTTCTTGTTCGTTTCTATCACAACAAGATGGACTTTACCTAGACTAAGAATGGATCAACTATTAAATCTTGGCTGGAAATTTCTTTTACCTATTTCTCTCGGCAATCTATTATTAACAACCTCTTCACAACTCCTTTCATTGTAATGGAATACTATAAGTCTATATGTCTCAAACAAGAGAAAGAAACAAAGATCAAATTGTTCCTAGATAATTAGGATATGCTCCCTATGGTGACTGGGTTCAGAAATTATGGTCAACAAACAATAAGGGCTGTAAGGTACATTGGTCAAAGTTTTATGATTACCTTATCCCACGCAAATCGTTTACCTGTAACTATTCAATACCCTTATGAAAAATTAATTACATCGGAACGTTTCCGCGGTCGAATCCATTTTGAATTTGATAAATGTATTGCTTGTGAGGTATGTGTTCGTGTATGTCCTATAGATTTACCCGTTGTTGATTGGCAATTCGAAACGAATATTCGAAAGAAACGCTTGCTTAATTATAGTATTGATTTTGGAATCTGTATATTTTGTGGTAACTGCGTTGAGTATTGTCCAACAAATTGTTTATCAATGACTGAAGAATATGAGCTTTCTACTTATGATCGTCACGAATTGAATTATAATCAAATTGCTTTGGGTCGTTTACCAATCTCAGTAATTGACGATTATACAATTCGAACGATTTCGACTTTGCCTCAACTAAAAAGGAGTAAACCCTTAATTAAAGATAAAGAATAATTACTAAAATTCGGTTTTGATCTAAAGAAATGAGGTTTCGTTCCTTTTGTTTGGTCAATAAAATGACTACAAATCCTTAACTATTGATTGGATTGATTGTAATAATTGCGACTTAATTTTGAGGCAAAATCTATAAATTTTGATTGAAAATATCTTAATAGATACGTAATTATAGATACGTAATTCTTTCGAAATAGTTCGAAATATAAATCTTTTTTAGAGTGTCGAATTCTCCTTTGGGATAAAGAGTGAGATTATTCTAATAGCTATACCTACCTCAATTCACACCGTTTAGGATTTCATTCAATTATAGGAACGTATCAAAAAATTTTTGTTCCTGGTCGGGTCATCAACAAGGTCATGAAAAAATTCGATGTATTTCTCTCTTCTTTAATACGTAAAATGGATTTACCTGGATCAATACATGATTTTCTTTTAGTATTTCTGGGATTGGGCCTTATATTATTAGGTTTAGGGGTGGTATTGCTTACCAACCCAATTTATTCCGCCTTTTCGTTGGGATTGGTTCTTATTTGTATAGCCTTATTCTATATTTTCTCAAATTCCTATTTTGTAGCTGCCGCACAACTCCTTATTTACGTAGGAGCCATAAATGTTTTAATCATATTTGCTGTGATGTTCATGAATGGTTCAGAATCTCACAACGCTTTTTATCTTTGGAACGTTGGAGGTGGGGTTACTTCACTGGTTTGTACAAGTATTTTTCTTTTACTAATTACTACTATTCCAAATACGTCATGGTATGGGATTATTTGGACTACAAGATCAAACCAGATTATAGAGAAAGATTTGATAACTAATAGTCAACAAATTGGAATTCGTTTATCAACAGATTTTTTTCTTCCATTTGAACTCATTTCGATAATTCTTTTAGTTGCGTTAATAGGCGCAATTGCTGCGGCTCGTCAGTAACAATAGTAAAGCCTTAGACCTAGCCGCAGTAATCAAAATGAAACTTTGTTTTGTCTTATCACATTTAGTTTCCTTTAATTCTATTTGAAGATTATTCGTGTATAAATTGAAATATATTAAAAATATAACTTCTTTTATTTAATCTATTACCAATATATTCTTTTTTTCTTTACGTGTTATATTTGAGTCAATCGACTCTGTTAAATTTTTGTTCATATTGAAATAAATCGAAATTGCGAAGGAGTTGGTCAATGATGCTCGAACATATACTTGTTTTGAGTGCCTATTTATTTTGTATAGGTATTTATGGATTGATCACGAGCCAAAATATGGTTAGAGCCCTTATGTGTCTTGAACTTATACTAAATGCAGTTAATATAAATTTCGTAACATTTTCTGATTTTTTTGATAGTCGCCAATTAAAAGGAACTATTTGCTCAATATTTGTTATAGCTATTGCAGCGGCTGAAGCAGCTATAGGACCGGCTATTGTTTCGTCAATTTATCGTAACAGAAAATCAACGCGTATCAATCAATCTAATTTGTTGAATAAGTAGTATTAGTATTAATCATATAAATTATAATATTCATCAATTCGAATTAGCATGTATGCTATATAATTATCTTTGTCAAAACGGAAGAAATGAAAGTCTCTTGGCCCTTTTTCATGCACATGCCTCGATCCAGAATTGATTCAAAAAATTCTTGTCAATTATTGATTCATCTAGTATATAAAGATATGATTCATTTATAAAATTACTAGATCAAAATTTAAAATTTATGACGTTCAAAAATTTATAGACCCAATGTCGCATTCAGTAAAGATTTATGATACATGTATAGGGTGTACCCAATGCGTCCGAGCCTGCCCCACGGATGTATTAGAAATGATACCTTGGGACGGATGTAAAGCTAAGCAAATTGCTTCTGCTCCAAGAACAGAGGACTGCGTCGGCTGTAAGAGATGTGAATCGGCCTGTCCAACGGATTTTTTGAGTGTTCGAGTTTATTTATGGCATGAAACAACTCGAAGCATGGGTCTAGCTTATTGACCCATTTCCGACAACATGGTTTGAATACATTCTTTTTTATCGACAAAACCCGTACTCGAAACACAAAAATAGAAATATATTCTGTTTTGAGCACGGGTTTTTCTGGTCCAAGTGTATCTTGTCTTTATCACGAATTTTTTTCCTTGGTTAACAATCTTTGTAGTCTTTCCGATATCCGCAGGTTCCTTAATTTTCTTTCTGCCTCAACCTCAGGGAGGAAATAAAGTAATTAGGTGGTATGCTATATGTATATGCGTATTAGAACTTCTTTTAATGACCTACGTATTCTGCTATAGTTTCCAATCGGACGATCTATTAATTCAATTGGCGGAGAATTATAAGTGGGTCGATTTTTTTGGTTTTTACTGTAGATTGGGAATAGATGGACTTTCTATAGGACCCATTTTACTGACAGGATTTATCACTACTTTAGCTACTTTAGCGGCTTGGCCGGTTACTCGAGATTCCAGATTATTCCATTTCTTGATGTTAGCCATGTATAGTGGTCAAATAGGATTATTTTCTTCTCGAGATCTTTTACTTTTTTTCATCATGTGGGAGTTAGAATTAATTCCCGTTTATCTACTTCTATTTATGTGGGGGGGAAGGCAACGTTTGTATTCAGCTACAAAGTTTATTTTATACACCGCAGGGGGTTCTCTTTTTTTATTAATAGGAATTCTGGGTATCTGTTTATATAGTTCCAACGAGCCAACATTAAATTTTGAAACATCAGCCAATCAACCATATCCTTTAGCGCTGGAAATAATATTCTATATTGGATTTCTTATTGCTTTTGCTGTCAAATTACCGATTATACCCTTACATACATGGTTACCAGATACTCACGGAGAAGCACATTACAGCACTTGTATGCTTCTAGCCGGAATCTTATTAAAAATGGGAGCATATGGGTTGGTTCGGATCAATATGGAATTATTACCCCATGCTCATTCTCTAGTTTCTCCCTGGTTGATAATAATAGGCACAATTCAAATAATTTATGCAGCTTCAACATCTCCTGGTCAACGTAATTTAAAAAAAAGAATAGCCTATTCCTCGGTATCTCATATGGGTTTTATAGTTATAGGAATTTGCTCTCTAAGCGGTACGGGACTTAATGGAGCTCTTTTACAAATAATATCTCATGGATTTATCGGTGCTGCGCTTTTTTTCGTGGCAGGAACGAGTTATGATAGAATACGTCTTCTTTATCTCGATAAAATGGGAGGAATGGCTATCTCGGTTCCAAAAATATTTACGATGTTCAGTATCTCATCAATGGCTTCTCTTGCGTTACCGGGCATGAGCGGTTTTTTTGCAGAATTGATAATATTTTTTGGAATAATTACTAGCCAAAAATTTCTTTTACTGGCAAAAATAATAATTACTTTTGTCATGGCAATTGGAACGATATTAACTCCTGTTTATTTATTGTCTATGTTACATCAGATGTTCTATGGCTACAAGCTATTTAATGCCTCAAACTCTCCTTTTTTGGATTTTGGACCGCGAGAGTTGTTTGTTTCAATCTCTATCCTTCTACCTGTAATAGGTATTGGCATTTATCCGGACTTCGTTTTCTCATTATCAGGTGACAAGGTCGAGGCTATTTTGTCTAATTATTAATTTAGAATTCTAAATTAATAATTAGATAATTAAAAAAAAAAATGGAAAAAAAGCCTTTTTGTCTTTTTTGAAGTTAAAAAAACAAATTGTAACTGGATAGTATGCCGTTTGACAGAACCATTTGAATCACTTACTACTTGATTCAAATGGTTCTCGATGGATGGCGTTTACACAAAGTTTCTTATATAGACTTATACGCTGTCCTATGGTTGTTTTTGTCAAGACCCTCTTTTTTTGTCTTAAATTCAATTAGATATTAATGTAAATGAACCATAACTGTGCAGCCCTATTCCTAATAGATTAACTCCTAAATAACATATCCAAATTAGAAGAAAGCCAATAAAAGCCACAATTGCGGAATTTACACCTTCCCATTTTTTATGTGTTCTAGTATGTAAATAAATTGCGAATATTGCCCAAGTAATAAATGCCCAAGTTTCCTTTGGGTCCCAACTCCAATATGATCCCCATGCCTCATTAGCCCAGACTGCTCCTGAAAGAATACCTATAGTTAAAAGGATAAATCCTATACTAATAATATGATAACTCCAACAATCTAATTGTTGAATCAACTGATACCTGTAATAATTTTTAGAAGAAAGAAAAGAAATGTTGCGTAAAACACTGCCACTTCCGTTCATGTATTGAATCTCATCAAAGAAAAAAGATTTATTTACAAAATTCTTTCTTTTAAAAAGAAAAAGAATCCTTATGATTTTTCGAAATGTAATGACTAGAAGAGCCACTGATAATAATGATCCACATAAAAGGGCTGCATAAGCCAATACCATCATACTTACGTGCATTACTAACCACTGAGATTGGAGAGCCGGTACTAATAGTGCAGACTGATGCATTTCAGTTAAAAAACCCGAAGTAGCAAAGCCTTGGGTAAAAAGTGCACTTGGCGCGGTTATTAGGCTTAAATTTTTTTGATGTTTTTTAAAATACGGAATTATATGAATAATGGATAAACTCCATGAAAGAAAGACTAATGATTCATATAAATTACTTAATGGTAAATGTCCCAAATAAATCCAACGAGTAACTAATAATCCAGTTATACAGAAAAAAGTGGCTATCGTTCCCTTTTCTGACGACTCATATAGTCCGACGATTTCATCGAGTAATATGGTTATCAAATGAATTGTAATTACAATGGAAACAACCGAAACGGATATATGAGTTAATATATGCTCTAAAGTAGAAAATATCATAAAAGAAAAAGAAAGTGTCCCCATGATTCTATATAATCAATTCAAATAAGTAATTGAATTCATTATAGGAACTTTTTAGAGGTAGAAATTGCCATGCCGCTACTCGGACTCGAACCGAGATGCTCTAGCACTGCTTCCTAAGAGCAGCGTGTCTACCGATTTCACCATAGCGGCTTGCTAGAAATCATAATAACTAATTATTATTCAATCGTCGAGATTGAAAGAGTCAATTTAATGCAATCTTTTTTAGTTTTTAGGTTAGGAAAGATGAAAATTGATGAATCAAAAACCTTTTTATTTCATTTTATTTCAATAGGGATTTGGACGTTCTAATCATAATCCTTATTCTTTTTTTTTATTGTGATAGGTGGTGATAAAGGTCGATGGGGAAAACGATAATCCCCATCCCGCGAAAATGATCAAAGAGACTAAAAAGAAAGTTGAAACCTTGTGTCTTGTATTTTGTATTTAGTCTTTTTTTAAACAAAAAGTATAATTTGAGGATTCAATAGATAACAGACTTTGCATTCGACATATCCTAAAAGAAAAATGAGTTCAATTTAATATTGATCAATTCAAAACATTAGTGAATGAAAAGCCTTTTTTCCATTTTAGATTAGAAATTAGAAAAAAACTAGACTTTTTTCGATTCAGGACAAGTTAGATTATTTCACCCTTTGATTTTTTATTTGTATTTGTCGCACAAAAAAACTTTTTGAATTCCCCGTAGCAAGGGATTTCGATAATGAAAAGGCTTTCAACGCTGCCCAATATCCCTTTCTTTTCCAACTATTTTTACGAATACGCTTTTTTGATATAGAAGTGCGCTTTTTTGGAACTGCCATTCACAAATTTGGAGGTTACTCATTGCTAGAATTGGATGTGAAAGACATTTTTTGATTACAAACCAATTGTTCTTTATCTTTACTATTCAGTATCCTTTTTTTTCTTTAGATTCTAATATTTTTCTAAAAAACCTATTCATTTTCATTTCTATTTCTGTCTATTTTCGTCATGCTACATTTATACATGTAATATACGTGGAATAAAATATATCGAGACATTCAAAAGCCTAAACCATGCGTACCTAATACAAAACTTTTTCGAGTTCGAGCAAGGTCAAGCTTGAAAAGGAAGTATACCTAATTTTCAATTTAAATAAAATGAAATGAGACGGCATTAGTTAATCTATTAAAGGATACATGATTTTCTAAAAGACATTTTAGTGATTTCTTTTTTTAATTCCATGGAAAGTATTCACTATCGTCGAATTTCCTACAAATATAAATGTCTTTTATTCTAATGGAAGACAATCAATCCGTTCAAAAATTGATCGTTTAACGATTCTGATTCGAAATAAACGAACTACAAAGAAGTTCTGATTTAATTGGGTCAAGGTATGCACCGTTTTTTCTGATTCATATCAAAATCAAATACTGTTTTTGCTATAATTCTTTATCCTTTCTCTATAGATAGAAATTCTCGTAATTCCTAAAAAACTTTTCATTTTGTAGATCTTCATAAAAAGATTTCTTAATATTAATATTAGTTAATATTAATAAAAAAAAAGTAAGTATGTTTTTTTTACTAATAACTTGGGTATATCATATTATTTGACCAAGTCTAACTTATTGATTTGAATATGTGAAGTTCTTTGAAAAGATTCAGATTTAGAATAATAATAATTAAGAATATCAAATTTTAGTTAAGTTTTGCATATTTTGCTTTTTTTTATTGACTGGCTCTTTTCAAAAGGGACAAGAACGAGGGAGTCAAAGACAATTGATTAAAAAAAAATTTATGGAACCTATATATCAATATTCCTGGATCATCCCTTTTATTACACTTCCAGTTCCTATGGTAATAGTGGGGGGGCTTTTACTTTTTCCAACAGTAACAAAAAAAATTCGCCGTATGTTGTCTTTTTCTAGTGTTTTTTTGTTAAGTATAGTTATGCTTTTTTCACCAAATCTCCTTCTTCAGCAAATCCATAGCAGTTACATCTATAAATCAGTGTGGTCTTGGACTATCAATAATGATTTTTCTTTAGAGTTCGGCTATTTGATCGACCCACTGACTTCTATTATGTTAATATTGATCACTACTGTTGGAATCATGGTGCTTATTTATAGCGACAATTATATGTCTCATGATCAAGGATATTTGAGATTTTTTGCTTCTATTAGTTTTTTCAATACTTCAATGTTGGGTTTAGTCTCGAGTTGTAATTTAATACAAATTTATATTTTTTGGGAATTGGTTGGGATGTGTTCTTATCTATTAATAGGTTTTTGGTTTACGCGACCTCTTGTGGGTAATGCGTGTCAAAAGGCGTTTATAACTAACCGTGTCGGGGATTTTGGTTTATTATTAGGAATTTTAGGTCTTTATTGGATAACGGGTAGTTTAGAATTTCGGGATTTGTTCGAAATAGTCAACAACTTAATTTATAATAATGAGATTGATTTGTTAT